AAGAGTAGAGTGAATGAGAAACATAGCTAATTTTGAACCACTGACAAAAAAGAGGATAAATGGTTAGGGGGTAAAATGGGCCTTTTTTTATTGGGGATAGAGGGACTTGAACCCTCACGATTTCTAAAGTCGACGGATTTTCCTCTTACTATAAATTTCATTGTTGTCTGTATTGACATGTAGAATGGGACTCTATCTTTATTCTCGTCCGATTAATCAGTTCTTCAAAAGATCTATCAGACTCGGGAGTGAATGATTTGATCACTGAATATTCGATTCTTCCTTCAACTTGGAATCGATTCACAATAATTCTTAAATTTTTCATATAAAAAATAAGGATTCGAGTCGTGATTAATTATTTGATATTTCAGTATGTATACGTACGTATACAGGGTCATCTTTTCTGTAGTTTCGATAGAAGGATTCGATTCCTCTACCAATGCAGTCAACTCCATTTGTTAGAACAGCTTCCATTGAGTCTCTGCACCTATCCTTTTTTGATTCCCGCTTTCTGAACCCTTGTTTTCTGAACACAGGATTTGGCTCAGGATTGCCCATTTTTAATTCCAGGGTTTCTCTGAATTTGGAAGTTACCACTTAGTAGGTTTCCATACCAAGGCTCAATCCAATCAAGTCCGTAGCGTCTACCAATTTCGCCATATCCCCCTTATGAGGCCGAGATCTCATTGGGATCCCCCCTCTTATGTTGGAACCCTTGAATTCATTAGATACTGATTCCTATATCGAAAAAGTGTCTGCTCCTATTTCTTACCCATCTTCTTTCATCTCTATCGGTGGGCCAGTATTTGGTCCAATCGGAAATGATTCTATCATTGATGTATCTGCAATTCAATATGGATGGATATATCCCACATATACATGTCTCTCTCCCTCTCATTTTTCCCGCGCGATTGGGAATACTGGAACGGTCGATATTCATTCTTCTTTTTTTTCGTTCCTATCTCCTCCCTTTCCGAATGAAACCAGAGGAATGTCTCATTATGATCTGAATTGCATTCTTATCTTATCCTTTCCTTAGGACCGATCCGCTCTAATCTAATAGAATTTAGAATTAATAGAATCTGCTATAACTAATATGGATATAGTTATATATAATTATTTCAAATGTAATATTTTGCATTTAAAGAAAAAAAATTCGAAATCAAAGAAATAGAAATTTCTAATAATAAAATTTCTAATCTAATAGAAAATAGAATAAGAATTAATAGAATGATAATATAAATCACTCGAATTTTCAATAAAAATTCTATATAGTTAGAGTTATATTCTAATATATAAGAATATTCTTATGATATTAATTAATCATTTTTAATGGAATAGAATTCGATTCTTCATTCTATTAATATTAATTATTATATAGTTAAGATTCCGGTAGTTTACCGAATTCCTATGCACTATTTCTGTTATGCGAGCCCGCTTAGCTCAGAGGTTAGAGCATCGCATTTGTAATGCGATGGTCATCGGTTCGATTCCGATAGCCGGCTTTTCTCTATTTGTCCGATTTTTTCCATGATTGATAATGTCTCCTTGAGATCAAGGAATATTGAAAAGACTCCTCCCCTTTTTCTTTTACAAATGTCGGGTCACCGATCTATTATGTCGTGGGAACTTACAACTATGAATAAAAAACTGATTGGAGCAGTGAAATCTCTACAGAACAAATCAAGAAAAGGATCCTTAACTTCCTATATATACAAAATAATCCGGATATTGATACAATTCATCATTCTTCTTTGTAGTACTTCAGTAGATTTATCTTCGTTTATCGTTTAGTTCAGTCTGACTTAGGTTTATTCTGTAAAATGAAATTTCAATAAAATAAATAAAAGGGGAGTCTTTATGTCTCGTTACCGAGGGCCTCGTTTCAAAAAAATACGCCGTCTGGGAGCTTTACCGGGACTAACTAGTAAAAGACCTAGACCGGGAAGTGATCTTAGAAACCAATCGCGTTCCGGGAAAAGATCTCAATATCGTATTCGTCTAGAAGAAAAACAAAAATTGCGTTTTCATTATGGTCTGACAGAGCGACAATTGCTTAGATATGTTCGTATAGCTGGAAAAGCCAAAGGGTCAACAGGGCAGGTTTTACTACAACTACTTGAGATGCGTTTGGATAACATCCTTTTTCGATTGGGTATGGCTTCGACCATTCCTGGAGCCAGGCAATTAGTTAACCATAGACATATTTTAGTTAATGGTCGTATAGTAGATATCCCAAGTTATCGCTGCAAACCCCGAGATATTATTACTACGAGAGATGAACAAAGATCCAGAGCTTTGATTCAAAATTATATTGATTCATCCCCCCACGAGGAATTGGCAAAACATTTGACCTTTCACTCATCCCAATATAAAGGATTAGTAAATCAAATAATAGATAGTAAATGGATCGGTTTGAAAATCAATGAGTTGCTAGTCGTAGAATATTATTCTCGTCAGGCTTGAACCTAACTAAAATAACAAAGCTTCGGACAATTTT